TGACAAAAACCACCATAGATATAAAGGGAAAGACTTTTGCTTTTTTTTTTGTTTTTTGATCAACTTCAATCAATTCGATTTAGATTCTATGGTATGATCCACCCTATAGATATCGATTTGAAGAGTGGTAGAAGGGTATCACAAATAATTCCGAAATAAGAATTATTCTTCCTAAGATATTGTATGGAATAGAAATTGAAAAAAAATTATATTATTATATTGTTTTTCTTTTTTGTTTTAGTAATATTTTATACTCTTTTTCTATTTTTCTATATTATATTTCAATTTTTTTATAAAGTTTATAAAGGTAGTATTTAGAAAGATAGTAAAATTTAGAGAACAAATAGCCAGATAATGAAATGAATAATAAAAAAAAATGATTTGTTTTAAACAATAAATGTCTTTCACATCCAATTTTTGCAATGAATAACTTTTTATTTTTTGAATGGCAGTTCCAAAAAAGCGCAGTTCTATATTAAAAAAACGTATTCGGAAAAATATTTGGAAAAAAGGGGGATATTCGGCAGCGTTGAAAGCTTTTTCGTTAGCAAAATCCCTTTCAACCGGTAATTCAAAAGGTTTTTTGTACGACAAATAAATAATAAAACGTTGGAAGAATTTGAATCCCCCTGACTACAAAAAAGAGCCAATTTCATTTAGAATTTATACCCTATTTTAATAGAGAATAAAAAAATAGAAATAAAAAAACTAAGTAGGCAATAATGATTTCCATTCCCTAATGTCTTGGTTTTGAACCATTTGAACCAATTGATTTGTCTACCGAATTCGAAAAGGGGTACTTTTTTCGAAATTTGAAAAAAGAATAAAGACAAAATTGATAGTTTCCCCTTTATTTGTATTTGAGTCTGTTTTTCATTCCAAGGATGGGGATTCTTATTTTCCCCATCGTCCAACTCACTTATAAATAAGACAATAATAAAGGTTTTATGTTTTCTTTTTTTCTTTTCTATTTATCCTTTTGTATTTATGCTATACAATAGCAGATATAAAATCTTTAGACAAAAACAATGGTTGTTGAAAAAGTATAAAACCTTTTTTGTAACTTTCACTTTCTGAATCATTTTTTTTCTGAATCATTATATATTCTGCCCTTTCCCTCCAAGCGCCTTTCCCCATTTAGGTGGATATTCTATACGAATAGTATGAAAATTATAAGGAATAAAACCCTATGCTTGAAAGGGAGGATCCATATAAAAATATCTATTTTTAGAATTCGTATTTAGAAAGAAATTCTTGAAGTAGGACAATAGAAATTGAAATTCTTTTATATGATATGTCCATCCCAATACCTAATTGGTTTGATAAACCCTAAGAAAAATTCATATTGAAAAAAATCTAACGATTAGGATACGAGAAAGGTTATGCAAATTAAATAAATCCTTTTGAATTCTTGGATGCCGCGCTGAAATTGTGATCGTGATCCATAAAAAAGAAAAATAATATTCTATTTATTTTTTTGTTTTAGATTCATAAAATCAGATAAATGAGAAATGAATTATTAAAAAATGAAAAAAGAGAACGAACCTTTTTTAGTTTTTCTTTTTCCCCGGATGGAAGTAACAACTATTTAGGTACAACAGTTTTATTAAATAAGACGACAAAAAAGAGACTCTTTCAATCTCGACGATTGAATAAAAAAAAGTTAGTATGATTTCAAGCAAGCCGCTATGGTGAAATCGGTAGACACGCTGCTCTTAGGAAGCAGTGCTAGAGCATCTCGGTTCGAGTCCGAGTGGCGGCATAACATCTTATAAAAGATATATAAAGAGTCCTATAATGAATTGAATTTATATTTCATATTTCCATTCTGTATACTTGGGGGACTCCCCCCTTTTATTTACTTTTAATTTCATTTTTTATTTATGATATTTTCAACTTTAGCTTTAGAGCATATATTAACTCATATATCGTTTTCGGTCGTTTCAATTGGAATTACAATTCATTTGATAACCTTATTAGTCGATGAAATCATAGGACTATATGATTCATCAGAAAGGGGGATGATAGCTACCCTTTTCTGTCTAACAGGATTATTAGTCACTCGTTGGATTTATTCTGGACATTTTCCATTAAGTGATTTATATGAATCATTAATCTTTCTTTCCTGGAGTTTTTCCATTATTCATAGCATTTTCTATTTTAAAAAACATAAAATTTATTTAAGCGCAATAACTGCGCCAAGTGCTATTTTTACCCAAGGCTTTGCAACTTCGGGTTTGTTAACCAAAATGCATCAATCCGGAATATTAGTCCCCGCTCTCCAAGTTCAGTGGTTAATGATGCATGTAAGTATGATGGTATTAGGCTATGCAGCTCTTTTATGTGGATCATTATTATCCACAGCTCTTCTAGTCATTACATTTCGAAAAGTGATAAGGATTCTTTGTAAAAGCAATAATTTATTAAATGGAACTGCAACCGAGTTATTTTCCTTCGGTGAAATACAATACATGAATGCAAAAACCAATGTTTTACTAAACACTTATTTTTTTTCTGCTAGAAATTTTTACAGGTATCAATTGATTCAACAGTTGGATCATTGGAGTTATCATATTATTAGTCTAGGATTTATCTTTTTAACCATCGGTATTCTTTCAGGAGCAGTATGGGCTAATGAGGCATGGGGGTCATATTGGAATTGGGATCCAAAGGAAACGTGGGCATTTATTACTTGGGCTATATTCGGGATTTATTTACATACTCGAACAACTAAAAATTTTGAAGGTGTAAATTCCGCAATTGTGGCTTCCATGGGCTTTCTTATAATTTGGATATGCTATTTCGGGGTCAATCTATTAGGCATAGGGTTACATAGTTATGGTTCCTTTAATTAACGATTAACATCGAATTGAATTGAAAATTGAAGAAAAGAAAGGGTCTGATGAACACAAACATATGACAGCGCATATATATAAACGAAACTGAGTGTAAACCGCCGAGAACCTTTTGAATCAAGTAGTGTAGTGGTTCAAAAGGTTCTCACAAACGCCAAAGGGGTTTGGTTACAATTCAAGTTTATTTTTATTTTTTTATGAAAATTATCTATACAAAAAAATTAGATAGAATAGCTTCGACCTTGTCCGCTGATAGTGAAAGAACGAAATCCGGATAAATACCAATACCAAGTACGGGTAGAAGAATAGAGATCAAAACAAATAACTCCCGTGGTCCAGAATCAAAAAAATAAGAGTTTGGGGCATTAAATAGCTTGTACCCATAGAACATTTGGCGTGACATAGATAATGAATAAATAGGAGTTAATATCATTCCAATTGACATTACAAAAGTAATTAGTATTTTTGGCATTAAAAAAATTTTTTGGCTGGTAATTATTCCAAAAAAGACTATCAATTCTGCAACAAAACCACTCATGCCCGGTAATGCAAGGGAAGCCATTGATAAGATACTAAATATCGTGAATATCTTTGGAATTGGTATAGCCAATCCGCCCATTTCGTCGAGATAACCACGACGGATTCTATCATAACTCGTTCCTGCCAAGAAAAAAAGTGCAGCGCTAATAAACCCATGAGAAATTATTTGTAAAATGGCTCCGTTGAGTCCCGTATCGGTTATCGAGCCAATTCCTATAATTATGAAACCCATATGGGATATGGAGGAATACGCGATTCTTTTTTTTAAATTGCGTTGGCCAGGAGATGTTGAAGCTGCATAAATAATTTGCATTGTGCCTACTATGATCAAGCAAGGATAAAATATAGAATGAGCGTGCGGTAATAGTTCCATATTGATCCTAACCAAGCCATATGCTCCCATTTTTAATAAGATCCCGGCTAGAAGCATACAAGTACTGTAATGGGCCTCTCCATGGGTGTCTGGTAACCATGTATGTAAGGGTATAATCGGTGATTTGACAGCAAAAGCAATAAGAAATCCAATATAGAATAGTATTTCCAGTACCACGGGATACGATCGATTAGCTAATATTTCCCAATTTAATGTCGGTTCATTGGAACCATATAAACCGATACCCAAAACTCCTATTAATAGAAAAACAGAACCTCCTGCAGTGTACAAAATAAACTTTGTAGCGGAATAAAGACGTTTCTTTCCACCCCATACGGATAGAAGTAGATAAACAGGAATTAATTCTAACTCCCACATGATGAAAAAAAGTAAAAGATCTCGAGAAGCAAATGATCCTATTTGACCACTGTACATTGCTAACATCAGGAAATAGAATAATCGGGAATTCCGAGTAACCGGCCAAGCCGCTAAAGTAGCTAAGGTGGTGATAAATCCCGTCAGTAAAATAGGTCCTAGGGAAAGTCCATCTATTCCCAATCTCCAGTAAAAACAAAAAAAATCGATCCATTTATAATCCTCTGCCAGTTGGATTAATGGATCGTCCAATTGGAAATGATAACAGAATGCATAGGTCGTTAGAAGGAGTTCTAAGACACATATATATAAGGTATACCCCCTGGTCATCTTATTTCCTCTATGGGGTAAAAAGAAAATTAAAGAACCCGCGGTTATCGGAAAAACAACACTTATTGTTAACCAAGGAAAATAATTCGTGGTAAAGACAAGATAAACTCGAATCAGACAAACCCGTGCTTGAAAAATAGAATATATTCTTATAGATCTATATTTTTTTATTTTTCGAGTACGGGTTTTTGTCGGTAATCGGTAAGTAAAAAAATGTATTCAAAATAGAATTCAAGTGGGGTTATGGGGAACGTATCAATATCAATAAGCTAGACCCATGCTTCGAGTGGTTTCATGCCATAAATAAACTCGAACACTCAAGAAATCCGTTGGACAGGCGGATTCGCATCTCTTACAACCAACACAATCCTCTGTTCTTGGAGCAGAAGCTATTTGCTTAGCCTTACATCCATCCCAAGGTATCATTTCTAATACATCCGTGGGACATGCTCGGACACATTGAGTACACCCTATACATGTATCATAAATCTTTACTGAATGTGACATTGGATCTATCAATTTTAGAACTCATAAAATTTCGATCTAGTAAAATTTTGAAATCAATCATATATTTAAACATCAGATGAATCAATGATTTACCAGAATTTTTCTAATTAATCCTTTTCTGGATCAACTCATAAAAGGGAACAAAAGTACTTTGATTTCTTACGTTATGTTTTCGCAAACATGGTCGCGGTTACGACGTATTATATATGCTAATTCAAATTAATGAATATTCTGATTTCTAAATACTATTTATTCAACAAAGTCGATTGGTTGATACGAGTCGATTTTCTGTTACGATAAATTGACGAAACAATAGCTGATCCGATAGCTGCTTCAGCGGCTGCAATAGCTATAACAAAAATTGAGAAAATATCTCCTTTTAATTGCCGACTATCAAAAAAATCGGAAAATGTTACAAAATTTATATTAACCGCATTTAGTATAAGTTCAAGACACATTAGGGCCCGAACCATGTTTCGGCTCGTTATCAATCCATAGATACCAATAGAAAATAAATAAGCACTCAAAACGAGTACATGCTCGAGGATCATTGACCAACTCCGTACCAATTTCAATTCATTTCAATCTGAACAATAATTCAAGTGATTTGATTGCTTAGAATGTAACAAGTATAGAACAAAAGAATATATTGCTAATAGATCAAAATCAAAAAATTTCTATTTTATACATGAAAGAGTATTCAAATAGAATTGCAGGCAAATGGATGTGATAACACAGAAAAGGGTTGAATTTGGATTGCCGTTGTTAGTTATAAAGATTTTTTACTGGCGAGCCACGGCAATTGCACCTATCAAAGCAACTAAAAGAATTATCGAAATTAGTTCAAATGGAAGAAAAAAGTCGGTTGATAAATGAATTCCAATTTGTTGACTATTACTTATCAAATCTTGCTCTATAATCTGGTTGGATCGTGTAGTCCAAATAATACCGTACCACGACGTGTCTAAAATAGTAGTGATTAACGACAAAAAAATACTTGTACAAACCAGGGAAGTAACTCCATCCCCAATAGTCCAAAGATTAAAATGAAAATCTTGGTAATAGTCTGAGCCATTCACGAACATTACAGCAAATATGAGTAAAACATTTACAGCTCCTACATAAATAAGGAGCTGTGCAGCAGCTACAAAAGGCGAATTTGATAGAATATAGAATAAGGATATACAAACAAGAACCAATCCTAATGAAAAAGCAGAATAAATTGGGTTGGTAAGTAATACCACTCCCAGGCCCCCTAATATAAGACCCGATCCTAGAGAAACTAAAAGAAAATCATGTATTGGTCCAGGTAAATCCATTATATTAAAATAAGAGATAAATAAATCGAAATGTTTTTTCATGACCTTATTGAACCGACCAGGAAAAACTTTTTATGAGACATTTTCCATTGAATTAAATTCGAATCTAATAGGTGTGAATTGATGGAGGTACAGTTCTTGGCTCAATTTCGTTCTTTTCTTTATTCGAAACGGCAGTTTGAAACTGAAAGTCTATATTTCGAAATAATTATGGATATTAATAGACTTTCAATACAAAATTATTCGTACTTCTCATCATCCAATCAATAGTTGGGATTTGTAGTTATTGACCAAACAAAGAGAAAGACCTTATTCCTTTATACCAAAATGGAACCTTAGTAATTTCCAATTATTCTTTAATCAAGAGATTTACCCGTTTTTTCTTTTTTCTTTGAGATGAATTCAAAACTGTTCGAATTGTAAAATCGTCAAGTACTGACATTGGTAAACGACCTAAAGCAATTTGATTGTAATTCAATTCGTGACGGTCGTAAGTAGCAAGTTCATATTCTTCAGTCATTGATAAACAGTTTGTTGGACAATACTCAACGCAGTTTCCACAAAAAATACAAATTCCGAAATCAATACTGTAATTAAGTAATCGTTTCTTTCGAATATCAGTTTCCAACTGCCAATCAACAACAGGCAGATCTATAGGACATACACGAACACATACTTCACAAGCAATACATTTATCAAATTCAAAATGGATTCGACCACGGAAACGCTCCGATGTGATTAATTTTTCATAAGGATATTGAATAGTTACAGGTAAACGATTTGCTTGGGATAAGGTAATCATGAAACTTTGACCAATGTACCTTGCGGCTCGTACTGTTTGTTGACCATAATTCATGAATCCGGTTACCATAGGGAACATATCGTGAATATCTATGAATAATTTTATTTTTTTCTTTCTCTTGTTTGAGGCAAGCCGTATTCCCCCCTTGTTTACAGTGAAAGGAGTTGGGAAGAGGTTGTTAATAATAGATTACCGAGAGAAATAGGTAAAAGAAATTTCCAACCAAGATTTAATAGTTGGTCCATTCTTAGTCTAGGTAAAGTCCATCTTGTTGTGATAGGAATGAACAAGAACAAATAAGTTTTAGCTAATGTAATAAAGATACCAATTGTCATTCCAAAGATTCCATCCGCTGTATTTATTTCAAATAGCTCAGGAACAAATATGTACGGAATAGAAAGATTCCAACCGCCCAAGTAAAGAACTGTTACAAATAATGCGGAAACTAATAGATTTAGATAGGAAGCAACGTAAAATAAACCAAATCTTATCCCGGAATATTCGGTTTGATAGCCTGCTATTAATTCTTCTTCTGCTTCTGGTAAATCAAAAGGTAATCTTTCACATTCTGCTAGAGAAGAAATTAGAAAAACGATAAACCCTATAGGTTGACGCCACAAATTCCACCCCCAAAACCCATATTTTGATTGCGCCCCGACTATATCAACTGTACTTGAACTATTAGATAATCAGAGTCGGTGATAACATTACTGTTCCCATCGCTATTACAAAACCGTACATGAGATTTTCACCTCATACGGCTCCTCAGGGCCACAAATAAATGTAAGGACCGGACAAGTATTAGTTATTTTGATATGGTTATAGGATAGGTAGAGTCAAAATCTCTTGGAGGGTCCCCAATTATACCAATGGAATTCCGTCTGCTATAAGAATAAATCAACAAAGTATTTCTGAATTGATCTCATCCTTTAATAATTTCAATTTTTTGTGTTGAGTAATAACTTAATCAATCCTTCAATAAAATACTCTTTATAGAAATATATATTGATATTTCGAACCATCATTAGTTCATGAATCATGACACAAATTTTCTTTCTATGAAGATATGAAAGAAATAATCAACAAAATATCTTTTGTTTCTATTGTAATTGTATTTTTTTTCTATTTTTTGTTCCTCTTCTTCTTTCTGAGAAAAGGGGCCTAAAAAGAGTAAAGGATTATTTCGTTCCTGATAGTAATTTCTTTAATTGGTGGATAAGAGCATACTCTGAATCGGAATTGTGGGGAGTACTACCCGATCATTTCTACCAACTTAAAGCCCCAATTAGTATTCTGTTTCTGTTATGCAGAAGTATCTTTTTACTTAATTTACATAATCCCCATTACTAATCCTTTGTGTGTATTTTAGTGTTCCTTACTATCCACCCATTTTTTTTAAATCCCCCCGTGAGTAATAGATATATTACAATACATACAAACGATAGTGAAAACGCCATACGGTTGACTTTTGAGCCCGCTTCAAGCCAGGATGACCAATCAACCAATCTTGGGACTTGGGGTAAAGGACTTCTTTCACCTTTGTTTATTTTCACTTAACCCCTGTACATAGGAAATGAGACTCAATCCGCTTTACTGCGAATTTAGAAGTTGTTTTCTTTCACTCATATATAACTATCTAATTTTTTATTAACCTTATTAATCGAAAGGATAAATAAATGAATAAAAAAAATGCGGATATCCATTCCTATTCTTTTTTTCCTATTCTTTTTGTTCTAGAAAAAAAGCTTATGTTTTAGCGAATCGCACGTAGAGATATTGATAAAACACATAAAGTTAATGGTATTTCATAACTAATCGATTGAGCAGCAGCTCGCAGACCACCTAAAAAGGAATATTTATTATTTGATCCATATCCTGACATAAGAAGTCCAATAGGAGCAATACTTGAAACGGCAATCCATAAAAAGATACCAATATTGAGATCCGCTAAAACAAGGTGATAACTAAAAGGAATTACTGAATAACTTAGTAGAATTGATATGACTGCTATAGATGGTCCAATACTGAATAAACGAGTATTTCCTCTAGGTGGAAGAAGACTCTCTTTGAAAAGTAGTTTTGTCCCATCTGCTAAAGCTTGAAGAATTCCCAAAGGGCTGGCGTGTTCAGGTCCAATACGTTGTTGTATTCCTGCGGATATTTCTCTTTCTAACCACACAATTACTAATACACCTATTGTGATTCCTAATACAAGAGCCAAAATAGGGGCAAACGTCGATATGGTCCCATAGAACTCTTTTAAGGATAAGGATTCCAATCGGGAAAAAGAATTGATATCTTGTCCTTCTGTTGTAGCAATTATCATTTCAGCGATCAACTTCTCCCATAATGATATCTATACTACCTAGTATCGTCATAATATCAGCCAATTTCATTCTTTTAACTAACTGAGGAAGAATTTGCAAATTGATAAAACCCGGTGGGCGAATTTTCCATCGCCAAGGAAAACTACTTTGATCTCCTATCAGAAAAATTCCCAATTCTCCTTTTGGGGCTTCAACTCTCACATAAAGTTCTTGTTGCGGCAATTCAAAAGTCGGAGAAGGTTTTTTACTAATGAATCGATCTTCAAAAGCATTCCATTCCGGACCGTTTTCTCTATCAAAGCATCGGGTTTCTAAATTCTCATAGGGCCCCCCCGGAATTCCTTCCAAAGCCTGTTGAATAATTTTTACGGATTCTGTCATTTCGCCGATTCGGACTAAATAACGAGCTAATGAATCTCCTTCTTTTTGCCACTGGACTTCCCAATCAAATTCGTCGTAACACTCATAATGATCAACTTTACGAAGATCCCATTCTATTCCAGACGCTCGTAGCATTGGTCCTGATAAACCCCAATTTATTGCTTCTTCTCTACCAAAAATGCCTATTCCTTCAACTCGTTCTAAAAAAACAGGGTTTCGCGTAATAAGTTTTTGATATTCAACAATCCCCGTTAAAAAATAATCGCAGAAATCAAAACATTTATCTATCCAGCCATGAGGTAAATCAGCCGCTATCCCTCCGATACGAAAATAATTATGCATCATTCTCATACCGGTGGAAGCTTCGAATAGATCATATACAAATTCTCTTTCTCTGAAAATATAGAAGAAAGGGGTCTGTGCACCAATATCTGCCATAAAAGGGCCAAGCCATAACAGATGAGAGGCTATACGACTCAACTCCAACATAATTACTCTGATATAGCTGGCCCTTTTAGGTACTTGAATATTTCCCAACTGTTCTGGTCCATTTACAGTTATTGCTTCTGTAAACATAGTAGCTAAATAATCCCAACGTGTTACATAAGGCAGATATTGTATAATTGTTCGGTTTTCCGCGATTTTTTCCATCCCTCTGTGTAAATAACCCAATATTGGTTCACAGTCAATAACATCTTCACCATCTAGAGTAACGATGAGACGAAGAACACCATGCATTGATGGATGGTGAGGTCCCATATTGACTCTCATAAAGTCTTTTCTTGTAGCTAGTATACTCATAGGCTTTTCCTCGATTCATTCTTACATGAATTGTTGAAAACGAAAAGAAGTTATCAAGATTCAAAATCTAATAAATCAAATAATTCAAAATCATTTTTCGAATTAACGATTTTTCGACTCCCGAATTTTCAACTGACTAATTAATTCTTTATAACGTACGCTATTTTTATTTGACAAATAAGATAGTAACCGTTGTCGTTTTTCTAGAATTTTCCGTAGACCCCTCTGAGATAAATAGTCTTTTCTGTGCAATTCCAAATGGGAAGTAAGTCTTTGTATCTTATTGGTGAAACTGAATACTTGAAATTCAACAGACCCGCTGTTTTCTTTTTTTTTTTCTTGAAAAGTAACTGAGATGAATGAATTTTTTACCATAAAACGAAATCCTCTTTTCCCTTTCTTTTATTTAATATGAAATTTACTTGATCAGTAATAATAATGCTAGTCATTTGAATTTAATATACACAATCATTTTAAGTTAAGGCCGCTATGAACTTTCGATAAAATCAATCAAGAATCAATCCAACTTTAAATTTCATTAGGGATCAAAAGGGATGGTATATTTTTTCAAAAGAGAAAAATATGAGACCTAAAAAAAAGATTATGTTGATTCATTTATAGATCTCACTGAAACCTACTAGTAACAACTTTGCAATCGTGGGTATATATGTATCCTTATCATACTGAAACGACTGCCATTATTGGTATTAAACCAATAACGATTCATACAAACTAAATCTTCTAATCGATAATTGGGCCAAAAAAAGAACTTTAATTTAATTTGTTTATTTTTCCCTCTAGCAAGATCTTTGCTTTTATCCAAAACGTGATCACCTTTTTTTACGTTATTACAAAAGACGGAATTTCTTTGAATACCGTTTCTATTCTTCCAATTGAAACAAATTAGAGTTCTCAATTCTCTACGACGGTTAGGGAAGAAAATATTTTCAGGAACAAGCAAATCAGAATTATATTTGTCTCTATTTCCAGTCATTCTTTGAGGGCTTGTAATGAATTCATAAATTTTTTGTTTATCAGCATCGCCCCTTTCTCGGTATCTTTTAGTAATTTTGTGCTTATTCTTATGAACCAATGAAATACCTACGATTTGATATCTAAAAAACTGTCCATCATTTTTTACAGACAGACGAAGCGGTTCGATAATCAATATTCCCCTCTTCAACACTTCTGTAAGAGTTAAATCCTTATGACTCATCAAAATATCCAGACACATTTCTCCCCCTTGGATAGACGATATAGCAATTTCTCTTGAATTTATCAGTCGAAGCAGGAGACAATATATTTTGATATTCTTGAATACTCTTTGATTTAAAAAACCATCCCATCTCAACTGAAAACGAAAATCTTTTTTTAGGAATAAAGAAAGTTGTACTTCTATGTTGCTCTTGTATTGCTTTTCCTTTTTAAGTTTTTTGATGTTTGATCCCGAAGAGTTTTCTTCAACAGCTTTTTCTTGGTTTGAGAGAGCTGATCCAAGACTTACTTGGTTTTGGTCATCTGATCGAGGATTCCCTTGGTCTGTGGGTTCTTTTTCTTCTTGACTTCCATTGTATATGTATAATTGAAGAGATTTTTTTTGATTCGATGATATAAAAAGATCTTCCTTTTTCTTTCCAGTTATGTTTTTATTACCATTTTCATTTTCATTAAAATTGAAAAGAAGGAATTTTATTGGTATGATCCATGGTTTCATTTTATATGCATTAAAAAGTAGCACTAATTCTCGGAAGAACCAAAACTCCAGATTTGATATAGGACAACTTAGTATTTCTTCATTCATTCCCATCCAATCAAAAAAGAACTTTTTTTGATTGGATGGGTTAATTTCTTCATTGTCATGAATTGGAAGATAAAAAAGAACTTTCTTATTAATTTCATCAATTATTTGATACTTATTAGCCCCAATCTTAGTATTTGGATTCCTATTGGCACCAATATCAACCCAGAATTCAATATCAACTTTATTTCGAAGCCAAAATTTTATAATTCTCCAATCAAAATATTTTCTATCCGAAAAATTTTCCATATCCATAATAGCATCTTCTTCTAGATAATTATTAATAGGGTTACCTTCCGGCATATCAAATAATTTGCTCTTCTTTATGTTGTAATTAGAAAAAAAAAAGATTTCTTGTTTATTATTTACTTGGAATAGTGATTTCTGAATATACGAGTCTTTCTTATTTTCATAATTAATAGAGTTATATGATAAAAGATCATATCTATAGTGTTTTTTAAAATTATATTTTTTATTTTGTAACAGATCCGCTTCAAAAAAATGTTGTTTGTCATAACGAGTTAATCCATTTTTTTCATAGGAATCCTTTTTGCTTAAATCTTTATTTTGAGTCATAGAGTGTTGATTGGCTCGATTTCGCCTTATCTGAAATAAATCAGATTGATAATGCCCTCTTAACCAGTTTTTCCATTGATTCATTTCAAAATTCCAAAAAGGTTTATGTCTTAATTCGTAATGAAATATTCTTTGTTTTTGAAAATAATCTTTTATTTCTTTCTTAAGAAAAAGAGATGTTCCTTCATACTGATATTGAAAGACAGATCTTAAATTATAAAAGTGAACAAGTTGGGTTTGTGATAATTTGTAAAATACATATGCTTGTGATTGTGAGAAAGAAGATAAATCACAAAAAAGCTTTGAATTCTTATTACGAGATTTTTTTATAGTTGAAATAACGTGAATTTTATTTTTACTTGTTTTATTAATTCTTTTCTGATTTGTTTCATTGTTCTGGATGCTTTTCTCAATAATTTTTATTTTTTTTGATGATTCAAAAAAAAGTTTTGCATGGATTTTTTGAATATTGAGGGTAACTAGAAACATATTTATGTACACCCTTTCAAGGAAAAATTTTATAAAAAAATAAGATTTACGGATTAATCGAGTATTTATTTTTTTTACTATTTGCCAATTTTTTTTTGATGATCCTAATATTTTAGAACGATCACTCGGTTTGTTCGAACTAATATTTCTTTCGTGAGCTAGCAGTCCTTTTTTCTTTTCTTTTGTAATTTTTTCTATTTGATTTCGGATTCTGTTTGTTCTATTAGTCAGATCTTTCATTTTTTTTTCGGGCAGCGATAAATTTGTCCAATCCATAGATCGAATTTGACTGGACGATTCGTGAATCATCTGATTACTGATTATCAAATCCTTTTTAGTTTCACCCAATTCATCTACTTCTCTCAATCTAAATAATGCAATTTGGTTTGTTTTTGAAAGCTCTTTTACTCTTCCTTTTTCTTTTAGAAATGGAATGCCTTTGATGACCCATTTTTTTGTTTTGTTTTCGACTTTTTGAAAAAATTTTGTTCTTTCTTTTAAAACTCTTAAAGACTTTGTTTTCATTTTCAATTTTCGAATCTTTTTTTTGAGTTCTTTAAAAATGGGTTCAAAAAACGAAGGTCGTTTTCGGGGAGGACCAAAAGGCAGGTCAGCTTCCCTTCCCCAAACTGTTAAAAAACAAAAATGGGTTTCTTTTTCTTCTCCTTTTTTTTTTTTTATTGCATCTTTATGAAGGGATTGTCGCTTAGATCTGTGCCAAGGTTTCAGGCAAAAGGGAAATAGGATCTTTATTTGAATACCCTCTATTAACCAATTTTTCGGAAATGACCTTTCGGATAATTGAACACCATTATAGGTGCATTTAACATGCATTTCCCTATTCCAATCCTTTAAATCCTCGGACCACTCGGGAATTTGAAAAAGGAGCATGCGGGCGATATTCTTAGCTATTATCAGTGAAGGTAATATAATATATTTTCTAAGAATCGATTGAGTTAATAACAGAGAGCCTCTTAATATTTGAAGAAACAAAAATGTATTCCAGATTTCTTCTATAGATATCCCTACCCGTGCTTTTGCTTTTCTTTTGTATTTTTCTCTTTTGTCCTGCCCTTGGTTATCCATTTTTTTTGTCTTTTCGTTTGTATAATCAGAAAGTTTTTGGTCTTTTTGTTCCCACATCCAATTTCTAAAAATAAAAATTACTTTCATCAGTTCGGAAATATCAAAAGAAAGGGGTTTGTCTATCCTGTCCAAAAAAAAGGGGGAATGCACACTTGCTTGAAATAGTTCCCAAGTAACGGTTTTACGTCTTTGTGCGCGTATGGAGCTTTTCATTAGACCTCGACGAAAATCCGATTGTTGTAAATAATCGATCAAAATTACTTTCTTTGGTTCCTCAGGCTTCTTAGTATATTTGGTATTGGTATAAGTATCGCTATTTGGCTGTTTAGGAGTAAAAATCACTACGCGCTTGAACTTTCTTGAACGAATCCCCTCCGCTTCGATTTCTTTCTTTTTTTTTCTTAAACCATTACTTAAGTGGTATGACCATCGAGGAAGCTT